ATTCTCGCTGGCCACGCCCTATAGGGATCATGGAATCAATAGCAATAAGTCCCGTTTGAAGAGGCTCATACACGGAACGTCTCGAAATAATACCGGGAGCGGGAGATTCGATTAACCGATATTCCGAAGCTGAAATTTCTCCTCGACCGTCAATAGGTTTAGCTAGGGCATTTATAACACGACCCAAATAAGCCTCACTTACCGGTATCTGAGCAATTCTTCCTGTTGCTTTTACCGAACTTCCCTCTTGTATCATCAAACCATCACCCATTAATACAACACCAACATTTTTTGATTCTAAATTCAAAGCAATGCCTATAGTACCCTCTTCAAATTCCACTAATTCACCTGCCATTACTTCATCAAGACCATAAATACGAGCAATGCCATCACCTACTTGAAGTACGGTACCCGTATTTACAATTTTGACTTCGGTATTATATTGCTCAATACGTTCACGGATAATTTTACTAATTTCATCTGCACGAATGGTTACCATGAATATTTCTTAATTTGATTCTTCTTTAGAAGAAAAAAATAATGCCTATACCCTATACTATAGTAAAACGACTAATCAGTTATTTTTTTCTTTCATCGCCCCAAACATACCAATATGAGCGCCGATGGTACGTAAATGTAACTCGTTGTTTAAGCAACTATTCAGAGTTCCTAGAGCTCCCTGTAAGGCTTGTTGTAAAACCCGCTGTTGGACTTGATTAATCGCCCTTTGTTGTTCAAAATGAATGGTTTCGTTTTTGTAATTTTCTAATTGTTCCAAAGTTGTATAAATTGAATTTATTAAATTCAATTTTTCCCGTTCGATCTCAGAATAACCATTCACTCGAAACCGATCTGCTTCCGTTTCTACTTTCCTTAAGCGGGCCCGGGCTTTTTCCAGCTGTTCAACGGCTCCTTCCCGTAGTTCTTCTGAATTTCGAATAGTTCTCAAGATTCTCTGTTTTCGATTATCTAATAAATCACTTAATGAAAGTAGATTCTCTTTCCATTCATTTCAAAATGTCTATGATCTCTTCCCGAACCAAACATGAATCTTTCAATTCATTTGGCTCTCACACTCAATTCCTTATAGGAAATTTCCCTATCTTTATTCTGTAATGAGCCTATCCTCTTTTCTCTATTTCTAAAAAGATTGAAAAATCTTGAAAATGATTATCAATACAAGACCAAAATATTTGGAGGACTCTTCTGACCAAACAAATAATTGTCAGCAAAGTTGTTTTTTTTTTCTTCAAGTCCAAAGAATTCTTATTAATTTATACGTAGGTCATCGATTCCGCATTGTATAAAAGAAGGTGTTAAACACCCGTTTTTCCAATTTTTCATCGTAAAGAGAATTCAAGACATTTTATCGACATGAGTGTTCTATATCGAAAAAATCCCAACAATTCCATTTTTGGAAACCATTTCCGTATTAACATAGTGGTAGAAAGAGTACTACACTGCGTCTAAACTTCAAACTTCTTAGCTTTAACCATGATAATGGTCCAAAATTCTTGGTTGATAGAGAATCAAAGTAGATTTACCAATGAATCACGAAATGCTATGGTTCTTAACTATTTAAATTTCTTAATTTATTCAGAAGTCATTCGCGGGATCATGCACATTTTCCTAGTTATAACGAAAAAAAGTGCAGTTGGTTGGATCCAATCTATTCTTTGAAATAAACAACTCGCACACACTCCCTTTCCAAAAAAAATCAAAACACCTAGCACTACACTTAGATTTATTAGATTTGTTGCTAAAATATCGGTATCAAACCCGAAACTTCCGGCGGATGGCCAGTAACTCAAGCAAAGAAAAGAATCGGTTATGTTTTTCATATGATCGCATCTCCTCTTATGGATAGACTAATTATCTTTCTACGATTCCTATTTTTCGATTTTTTTATTCGTTTTTTTATATGATATATATATAATATTTCTATTCTAAAATATTATTATTTTTTTATTCGTTTTTTTATATGATATTTATAGAATATTTCTATTCTATAGAATAATTATTAGAATAATAAAAATAAAATTCCCATTTCTTACTATTAATTGATATGAATTATTAGTAAGAATATTACTATAATAAGAAGAATATTCTATATATTCGAGAATGATAATATAGAATATATTTTTTAAAAAATATATTCTATATTTTGAATTGGTTAGTCAATTGAAAGATTCCCCATAAGAATGATACTTATTAGAATTAGATACTAGTTCTTATGTCAATTGCAAAATCTCTAGCTGTTTTCAACACTTTCTAAACATTTTCCAAATTCAAAACAAAAGGGGGGAGGTTCATTGGACTAAAAAAGGGAAGGAAGAAGGCGAATCAGTATGTTAATCCCTCACCCTTAAATCCGTCTTTCCCCTGTGTTCTTGTCCGAATGAAGAAAAAATGTAAGAGTGAAATCTTAATAGAATTTCAAAAAAAAGCAAGAGCACCAAAGAAAGTCCATGGAAAAAAGAATATGTATTTTTCTTTTTTGTTTAAGATTAAACAAAGGGATTCGCAAATAAAAGCGCTAATGCTACAACCAGCCCATAAATAGTTAAAGCTTCCATAAAAGCCAGACTAAGTAATAAAGTACCCCGTATTTTTCCCTCTGCTTCCGGTTGTCTCGCAATCCCTTCTACAGCTTGCCCTGCAGCTGTGCCTTGACCAACTCCAGGTCCAATAGAAGCAAGCCCGACGGCCAACCCAGCAGCAATAACAGAAGCGGCAGAAATCAGTGGATTCATGATAAGTTCCTCCTATACCAAATAAAATAAAGAAAAGAAATAGTTAATGATATAATCAACCAAGAAATTCTGACTTAATTATATAATTCTGAATATTTATCTTTATCTAGTCGAAGTGTAATTCAAAATTTCAAGAAATAATAATATTTATGGAACTATCCGAATTACTTCGATATTTCTTTTTTCGTTTCTACCCATGTAGTTTTTTGTGAATACATACAATTTTTGTTCTTATCTTACCTTCAATTTTCGAACCATTCTTTAAATTCTTCGTTCTTTCTTTTTTTTCTTTTTCTTGATTTCATTTTTTTAGTCATTCAATATTCAATTCACAATTACAACAGATGAAACGGAAGGGCTTCGTTTTTTGAATCCCCATCTAAATTTTTTATAGTAGTAGCAGGACAAATTTAGATAGATAGTCATCTATAACTAGTTAATATCTAATATGACATATACATGTGTTTCTTCCATACCGTAAACCAATTAGTTGTGTCTTAGATTCAATCGGATTTGAGAATCATTCTTAGAAACCTCCAAAAAAGAAAGAGTTGTCTTATAGCGATTAGATTTTATATATACACCTAGTTCGACCCCCTCACTCCTACTCTATTTTTTTTTTTTGAATCTCGATTTTTTTGAAAGCCCTTTTTTTTTTCATTATTATCCCATTCCCATATGGATAGAATCAATCTAAATCAATTCGTTAGACCGAATTCTTACATAGAAATATCAGAATTTGAGTGATCTAAATGTGATTTTAGATTTTTTTATTTCTATTTATGAAAATGAATTATCTATTTTTAATTATGAAAATGAATTATCCTTTGGTCAATCATTGAATTGAATGTCAATGAAACGAGAATATGTTCTAGTTCTATATAACATCTTTTTTTAATCACATGTCGTAAACGTAGATATCATACGAAATTTTAGTTCCTAATATCTAATATACTAATATCTTCAAATCTAATAAATAATAGAAGAATCTATTTTAGAATCTAATAATATTCAAAAACCAAAAAAAAAATGGAATATGTTATAGTTCTAATTGAATGAACAAAATAAAAAAAAAGAATCTTCATTGGAGTAAAATACAAATTGATCAAACAAAGAGTATTTTTAGGAAAAATAGGAAAGAGATCTATCTAAAAGATCTTTTTCCTATTTTTTTTTACAATTCCCTGGTAATTTTAAAAATTTTATTTTTATATTACACAAAATCGTAAACTTTTTTTATTTATACCTTATCCTTATTGCATCTTTCTTTTTTGGGGGGGGTTGATAATCCTTTTTATTATTATTAATTTTTAAAATTTCTTTCTATTTTTTTTATTTATGTTCTCTAAGTAGATTATCGTGAGCCGCTCATACTTTGCGGCGGGCTAAACTAAAAAAAAAGACTATTTCAATAACTAGTCAATGATGACCTTCCATGGATTCACCTATATAAGCCGCAGCTAAAGTAGCAAAAATAAGAGCTTGAATACCGCTTGTAAATAATCCAAGGAACATAACAGGTATAGGAACTACTAAAGGTACTAACGAAACAAGAACAACAACTACTAATTCATCAGCTAATATATTTCCGAAAAGTCGAAAACTAAGCGATAAGGGTTTTGTGAAATCTTCTAAGATATTAATCGGTAAAAGGATTGGAGTTGGTTGGATGTATTTACCAAAATAAGCCAATCCTTTTTTTGAAAGACCCGCATAGAAATATGCTACTGACGTAAGTAAAGCTAATGCAACAGTAGTATTTATATCATTTGTGGGTGCAGCTAACTCTCCATGAGGTAACTTTATAATTTTCCAAGGCAAAAGAGCCCCTGACCAATTCGAAACAAAAATAAATAGAAACAGAGTTCCAATAAATGGAACCCACGGACCATATTCTTCTCCAATCTGAGTTTTGCTCACGTCTCGAATGAATTCAAGTACATATTCAAAGAAATTCTGACCGGAAGTGGGAATAGTTTGCGGATTTCGAACAACTAGAATGGTTGAAACTAATAAGATAGCAATTACAACCCAAGAGGTAATAAGTACTTGGGCATGCACTTGGAAATCCCCTATTTGCCAATAGAAATGTTGACCTACTTCCACAGCAGATATCTCATATAATCTATTTAATGTGTTGATGGAACATAATAGAACATTCATATTGCCCGGCCCTCTAAAAGAAAAAAATCTAACTTGAAAGGGAATTATTTTGATTCAACCATTTTCTATTTTGAATACCTACAAATCACATAATATTTCTGTTTGTTCTTTTTATATTTTTCTTTTTGCAGAATTTTGTAATGGTATAATAACCGATTCCATAAATAATCTATGAATCCCCCAACCAAATCAAATAATTTATTTATCTTATTATTAATCAACAATTTCGTATATAGCTAGAACGACCCTCACAAATTGCAAATACTAATTTGTTAAGAATTAATCGGATTGAAGCTATAGCATCATCATTAGCTGGAATCGAAATATCTGCGAGATCCGGGTCACAATTTGTATCGATTAAACAAATCGTTGGAATTCCCAAAGTGATACATTCTCGAAGAGCCGTATAGTCTTCTTGCTGATCAACGATTATTACGATATCAGGTAAACCCGTCATATATTTAATGCCGCCCAGATATGTTTCCAAGTGAGATAATTGTCTCTTCAACATAGCGGCATCTCTTTTTGGAAGACAGTTGAGTTTCCCCGTCCTTTGCTCCGTTCTCAAGTCCCTGAACTTACGAAGTCTCGTTTCTGTAGTATACCAATTCGTTAACATACCGCCGAGCCATTTTTTATTAACATAATGACATCGAGCTCTTATTGCAGCCCGTGTTACTGAATCGGCTGCTTTTTTTTTGGTACCGACAATTAAGAATTGTTTTCCTCTGCTTGCTGCATCAAAAACCAAATCACAAGCTTCTGATAAAAAACGAGCAGTTCGAGTAAGATTTATAATATGAATACCCTTACGCTTTGCGGATATATAAGGTGCCATTCGAGGATTCCATTTTCGAGTACCATGACCAAAATGAACTCCTGCTTCCATCATCTCTTCAAAAGTGATGTTCCAATATCTTTTTGTCATTTATCCCCACACTTTTTAAAAAATTTGAAAAAAAAAAAGAGACCAGGTATCCTGAAATAGAAATAAATAATTGTTCCGATGGAACCTTATCTTTTATCGAGGATTGGCCGTTAATACATAATAAGGCCATTCATTTTTTTCTATTTATTATTATTATTTATTATACTTGATTACCAAATCAAATGACTGCATTTAAAGGGATGAATCTAATCTGCTTATAGGAATCATGAAATCCTAGATTTCTTATGTATCACAAAAATTCTTTGAAATGAAAAAATCAAATAATTTTCTGTGATGGAACAAAATATTTCTAATTTCTACCTCGAAAAAATTCTTTTTTTTTTCCAAGGTAATCTTGTTATGTTGCCGTGACCGTGAATGGTGCATTATTTTTTGGAATCCAGTACCAACGGGTATCATTCCCCCTAAAACAACATTCTCTTTCAGACCTTTCAACCAATCGATACGACCCCGAAGAGCGGCTTTTGCTAAAACTCTAGCAGTTTCTTGAAAACTCGCTTCGGATATGAAACTTTGAGTATTCAGAGATGTTTTTGTTATTCCCAATAATAGAGCTCGGTAACAAATCGCTTCTTCCAAGGCACGCCCCGTTCGTTCGGCTCGCAATAATCCAATTAGTTCGCCGGGTAAAAATACATTAGACATTCCATCTTCTGAAACCAAGACTTTTGATGTTATTTGACGCACAATAATTTCTATATGTCTATTATGGATGTGTACTCCCTGGGATCGATAAACCTTTTGGATTTTATTAACCAAAGAAATACGACTTTGCGCTATAGTTAGCTCAGCACCAATCAAGAATCCCCAAGGAATGCCGAGAATTCTTGTTATACACTCGTTCCAAGCATCAATTCTCTTTTCTAGGTTCATCGAGATTGAATCAATCGAACGTACTTCTAATATCTGTTCCACTTTTGGAAGACCCTGTGTTATATCACCGGATCTCGATTTTTCATATATAAATGTAACTAAGATATCTCCTTCATAAAGGATTTCTCCATAATGGCCATGAATAGTTGCTCCTGGAGTCGCCAAATAAGGGTTAGCCGATCTTATTATTACGGAATCAATTTGAACAGTTATAACTTGACCCGATTTTTGTTTTAGGTGTGGTCCATTTTTCGTTTGAGCTATACATATATTTTCACAAATAAATTGCCCAAGACTAATTATTGTAAACGTTTTTTCATAATAATTATGATTGAGAAAATACCAATTCAAATGGAATGGATTTAAAATGATGTTACTGTATAGATCGGGTTTATAAATTTTCTCGTTTTCGTCCATAAAATAATATTTTATTACTTGAAAAGTTTCCTTTAATTTGTCAAGTTGCAAATTTTTAGTTATTGAGATCTGATTATGAGTTATTAAACGGTAAAATGAATAAAAATTTGCAATTTGAAGGGCTATTCCTAAAGGGCCTAACGAATTCTTAATTGAAATTTTAGGATCTTTTTTAAATTTATTAATTCCTTTTTTTATCCCATTGTGATATTTTACGTTGTTGAATGGTCTCATTTGAAAACAATTAGATGATGACAAAATTATCAAAGATCGGCATTCTTTATTTCTATTCAACAACATACGAATAGTTCCGTGATTTTGGCTAAGTGATTGTTGAATTTTTGC